TTAAAAGATTCCGTATTTGGGAGACAAAGACAACAAAATAAGATAAAATCCATTTAGCACTTAGCTGCCTTTATATTAGGCATTTTTTTATATTAGGCATTTTTTTGTTCAAAAAATGATTCGCAGAGAAGAGAGATATTTGTACTTTACGGATTTTTGAGTAGAATATGATTTAAAGAAGGGTTGCATTTATAAAACACACAGATAGCTATATCACTTCTCTTTTATTGCCAATTCTCTTCGGGACAGCCCGAGTCGGGCTCTATAATTTCTATTCAATGCAAAATTGAAGTGAAGTAGGATAATTTAATGATAATTCCCTATCAACAACATATCTAAAAAATATATATTTTTATAACAATTTATATTCTGGAGTTTACATATACTCATATGTTTTGTTATAATTTAAGTGGGGAAAGATTTTTTGATTGAAAAAATCAATACTGATTAGTTCTGCCTCAATTTTTATTTTCTTATGTCATTAGGAAAACACAATTTTGAGATTCAAATCCATGAATCATTCATGAATTCGAAGTAAGCAGCCAAAAGTTAATGGTTCAAATCGATCAGCTAAAAATACACATTTTATTTCTCAATAGAAAAAAGCTTTCTTTTAGAAAAGGGATTAAGGAAAACAGGAGTTAAAATGTAAGCAGCCAAAAGTTAATGGTTCAAATCGATCAGCTAAAAATACACATTTTATTTCTCAATAGAAAAAAGCTTTCTTTTAGAAAAGGGATTAAGGAAAACAGGAGTTAAAATGCAAGTACAATAAAAATTTAGTAATCCAGGAAATCATCTATTTTGTATCATTTTGGCGGCATGGCCGAGTGGTAAGGCGGGGGACTGCAAATCCTTTTTCCCCAGTTCAAATCCGGGTGTCGCCTGATCAACATTAACAAAAAACCCTAAATCCCTTCTTTTCTTCTGTTCTACTGAATATAACTCGCGGAATTTTTCTCCGGTAGAAGCATAGGAAACAGACCGTTGGTGCTTTGTTTATGTAGTCTGAAGGTTTTCTAAAAGAAGAGGTTGTGAATCCTCGCCCGTATCTAGGATTCTTCTAATCTACTGTGGTAGAGGGACTATCAAGACTTTTCGATTCCCTTCTACTACCCTTAATTAATTGTTCTTAATTATTAAGGAAGTGTCTAATGATTAGATTTTTAATCAGATTGTAGCCCCTGATAGGAAATTCAATTAAAAATTTTGGAAGGGGGCATAAGTTGCTTTATATACTACAAACTCGTAAGAATCTCTGGGTATTCGGGCAGTATTAGATTGGATGAATAATTGACTTTTATAGATATAGATAAGGGGGCAAAAAGAAATAATTCCTTTTCTACAACCCCAGACCAAGCCCCGACTTTCACAACGGCAGTTGGGGGGAGGTACGGGTTTGTAGATCAAATGAGGAAATAAAAGCCTATAATAGATAATAGATAGTGATTTCTCTTTTTTATAGATTTTCTCCCCCTCCGTTTTGACTAGAAGGTCAACAAAAAAATAAAAAAATTTAGGCCTACGTGTTTCCATTTCCTCGGGATGTTACTACATGTTTTACTTGTGTTTAATCTTTCCCGATTCAAAATCATAATCAATCTTATTTGACTAGAAGGTCAACAAAAAAATAAAAAAATTTAGGCCTACGTGTTTCCATTTCCTCGGGATGTTACTACATGTTTTACTTGTGTTTAATCTTTCCCGATTCAAAATCATAATCAATTTATTGGATTGGTTTCTCAATAGTGTTTGGTTATAATCCCTTTTTGACTCGGCGCCATTAATGCCACTATTATTAGTGAGGAATAATGGAATAATTCTTTCGTATTTATAGAGATAGGGGACATAATTCACATGGATATAGTAAGTCTCGCTTGGGCTGCTTTAATGGTAGTCTTTACATTTTCCCTTTCACTCGTAGTGTGGGGGAGAAGTGGGCTCTAGAAATACTACTGCAGGAAGGAACTAAACCGTATCGATTGTTTTATAGCTCGTTTTGCAATGTATTTTGGACTATTTAAAAGAAAAATCTCTGAATTTCAAATCCCATCGGACACCGGACTCCAATGGAGTAATCTATGATATGAATCATACTCTTTCAATCCGTGGGGTTGGACTCCTATTATCTTTATAGATGCATAAAGAAGAAGGCCGGGCGGACCCTTTATTTGATTTCTTTCCCTCTTTACTGTTCAAAGAGGAAGTCGGTTTGTTAAGTGTATACTCATTTTTCGATGAGAAATGATATAGAAGATAATGGTTGTCTAACGAGAGACTATGCAATAATAAGATCTTGCCTCAGGCGGGTTGCATATTGGGCGGTTTGGTTTCTAATTTGAGAAAGACAATTTGTGCTTTATCGACTTATTTCATATCTTCATATCACGGTTCGGGCGTTAAAAATAAGTTAAGTAAGGTTTCCTCTTACTTATTAGTAAAATTAGTAAAAGGAATTCTAATTATTAAGATAAGAAGTATTTCAGATTGATCAGATCAAATAAATATAGCAATTTGGGTGTTATGTCAATTCCATAGAATATATACAACAATATATGTAATATATATATACATATATGAAGAGAATGTTGTAGATTGATCTAGATAAACTTAAGCCCTTATCTTTATTTTAATCTTTATTTTAGATTACAACTGACTAAGCGACGGGTAGTATGGTAGAAAGAAATAGATGAATCTTTCTACCATACTACCCATCGCTTAGAATACTGCCAATTCTAATTACCGCCCGCTCGGTTTATTTAAATGAAGACGTGAATTTGGAAATCTTTTTCATTTGACTTCGTCAATTTTTGATAAGAACTCGGAAGGAAAGTTGCATTAAAATTAATTTGAATTAATCATTTTGACTGACTGTTTTTACGTAAATGATAAGTAGAAAAGCCGTAGGAACTAGAATGAATAGTGCAGTAGCAATAAATGCAAGAATATTGACTTCCATAATTTCGTCGGTTTTTTAATTCGCAATAACTCGGGATTTAATCCCCTAGAGATGGTAAATCTTTCGTCTGTAAATTCAATGAATGAATTACCTCTCGATGATCTTGAATCGCATCAATATCATGAATAACAATATCTGATCTATCAAATCAACCCGCCGCCGTGCCTTGAATAGTATAACATAGTAAGTTCTTTTATCCATACCGAATCACAATTTTGATTCCTGACCCAATCAATCCAAAAGTCTTTATCAGCCGTTTATTTGTTTTTTTCTATAACCTACCTTGCGCCGTCCTAGGACAATTCTCTGACGAAGGGTTATCAGATTACCTTTTTGCGTCGATTAATTGCATAATTGCATAGTTACAAACCTAAACAATAAATAAAAGCGAAATGGGAAAAATAGGAAAGAAAAAAGAAATACAGACCCCCTGCTTGCTTTGGGAATGAAAGTATACCCCCGACACCCCTTACTAGTTCATAGAAAGGGAAAAATGAATTGATGTATTTATTGGATCCGTCGGGACTGGCGGGGCTCGAACCCGCAGCTTCCGCCTTGACAGGGCGGTGCTCTGACCAATTGAACTACAATCCCAGGGAAATAAGGGATCTAGCAGAAAATTTGATTCTTTGTTTATCTTCGTATGGGATATTCCTGAAGGACAGGGGGGTTATACCATCTCGTGGTAGATTAGCGAATTATTGGGCCGAGCTGGATTTGAACCAGCGTAGACATATTGCCAACGAATTTACAGTCCGTCCCCATTAACCGCTCGGGCATCGACCCAGGAAGAATCCATTGTTAGGCTTATTAGGAATCCCCGATCAACTTGCTTTCGTAGTACCCTACCCCCAGGGGAATTCGAATCCCCGCTGCCTCCTTGAAAGAGAGATGTCCTAAACCACTAGACGATGGGGGCCAACTTGCCCAACTGCCCTCATACTATGATCATAGTATGATCAGTTTTAAAAAATTGTCAATATAATGGAATGATATGATTAGATCCGAGGGGTCTTTCCGTTTTTCAGATTCAGAATTGTATAGAATTTGTGGGTTCGTCATTCATATTCATGAATCGTTCATTAGATCATTAGAATCGACATTCTCTATATAAATCTTCTAAAATAAATCTAGAAAGCGAGATCTAGAAGTTATGGAAAATTTTCTCTAAGGCTTTAGTTCAATTGGTTCAAGGGGACAAGTAGAATCTCTTCATCATATGATTCGATGAAATATCTTGAAATACCTTTTATGTTGAATTGGTACGTGTACATGTATCAATCGAGTAAATTTTGCTTTGATTTTGATAGGGATCATCGCAATAAAAAAAATTAGGGCCGGTCTTTAAACAATTCAGTTTATACCCCGGGCGGGGTAGGCAAATCCATTTGATTTTTCAAAAATAAGCCACTAACCACCATAACTGTACTGTATATACATATACTTAATAAGTATATATATATATAATATATATATAATATGTCCATATAGAATAGATATTTTATCTACTTTATCTACATAGTAACTCGTTTACGAATTAAATCAAAGAAGCCCTTTTAACTCAGCGGTAGAGTAACGCCATGGTAAGGCGTAAGTCATCGGTTCAAATCCGATAAGGGGCTTTTCTTTTTTTCCTAAAAGCCCAGTCATAGTATTCAGAAAATAGAGATATTTTGTTTTTATTTGAAATACAAAAAGGAACTAACCGGATAACACGTTATCCCTATACTGAGTTAGTATAGAATAAGAAAGTGTCACATTTGTTCGGTAAAATTTGATTATTCATAATAATCATAAGACACCTCTGGGATCACCACAGATCCCTATTATCAACCAAATCAATTGGAAAGATTCGAAAAAAAGAAAAAGTAAGTGGACCTGACCCATTTAATTATGACTATATCCGCTATTCTGATATTAAAATTCGATAGAGATGAAATTTGAATCAGAACAGTCGACCCACTTCCTTTTTTGAATTTCAGTTCCTTGGACTTCGAAAGAATTTGTCGATATTTCTGATTCAATCTTCTTGTTTCTAGAT